AAGGAAGAACTATCTAGGGATAGAACAAAAAAGTCATTCAGTTTCGATTCAGTTCTTAATTCCGATTATTCCAATGTTTGATTATTTATTAGTCGGCACAAAAAAACTTTTAGAATTCCCGGTCGAAAGAGATTTCGATAATGAAAAAGCTTTTAACGCTGCCCAATATCCCTTCTTTTTCCAATAATTTTTACGAATCCGCTTTTTTGACATAGAAGTACGTTTTTTTGGAACTGCCATTCAAAAATCAAGAGATTACTCATTGTTATAGTTGGATGTGAAAGACATCTATCTAGTATTAATATAATATTTCTTAAATATTCAATAAAACGCATCTTTATTTACTATTGATTATCCATCTAGTTCTTTATTTAGATAATACTACTTTGCTCTAAAAAGGGCTAAAAAATATTATATGTCATTAATTTTTTTTGACATTTATATTACATATATTACATATAATTAATAAACTCTAACTATCCGGACAAAAAAACGAATTCATACTATACTAATGGATTTCCTCATAGTCAAAGCTCTATAGCTATAGTATCCAACGTACTATAGAAATAAAAAGAAATAAAATTGGTTAAAGAAAAAAAGCTTTTTTTTTCTGGATCTCCCGAAATAGCTTTAAATATATAAATAGATTACTTAATAAATAACTATTTGCACTAGTAAGGGTGATATCATTTAACCAATTGTAACTTCTTGATTTGTTGATTTGAACGATTTGGTAAAGAATCAGAAAGATTCAATTTTGGTCTTGCATCTATAATCTATATATATATTTTTCTTTTTTTTTTTGCGAAAGAGAGAAGATCCGGTGAATCGGAAAGAATTAATTTAAAATGAAAAAGGTTGTTTTTATGGAACATACATATCCATATGCATGGATCATACCTTTCGTTCCACTTCCAGTTCCTGTCTTAATCGGAGTCGGGCTTCTCTTTTTTCCGACGGCAACAAAAAACCTTCGTCGCATGTGGGCTTTTCCTAGTGTTTTATTATTAAGTATAGTTATGATTTGTTCTGCAGATCTGGCTATTCAGCAAATAAATAGCAATTTCATAGATCAATATGTATGGTCTTGGACTATTAATAATGATTTTTCTTTAGAGTTCGGCCACTTGATCGACCCACTTACTTCTATTATGTTAATATTAATTACTACTGTTGGAATTCTGGTTTTGATTTATAGTGATAATTATATGTCTCATGATCAAGGATATTTAAGATTTTTTGCTTATATGAGTTTTTTCAATACTTCCATGCTGGGATTAGTTACGAGTTCTAATTTGATACAAATTTATATTTTTTGGGAATTAGTTGGAATGTGCTCATATCTATTAATAGGTTTTTGGTTCACACGACCTATTGCTGCAAATGCTTGTCAAAAAGCTTTTATAACTAATCGTATAGGAGATTTTGGTTTATTTTTAGGAATCTTAGGTCTTTATTGGATAACAGGTAGTTTTGAATTTAAGGATTTATTCAAAATATTCAATAACTTAAGTTATAATAATGATAATGAGTTTACTTTTTTATTTTTTAATTTATGCGTTTTTCTAGTATTTTCCGGGGCAATTGCTAAATCGGCACAATTCCCCCTTCATGTATGGTTACCTGATGCCATGGAAGGGCCTACCCCTATTTCGGCTCTGATTCATGCTGCTACGATGGTAGCAGCGGGCATTTTTCTTGTCGCTCGTCTTCTTCCTCTTTTCATAGGAATACCCTACATAATGAATTTAATCTCTTTAATAAGTATAATAACAGTACTATTAGGAGCTACTTTGGCTCTTGCTCAAAAAGATATTAAGAGAAGTTTAGCCTATTCTACAATGTCTCAATTGGGTTATATGATGTTAGCTTTAGGTATGGGGTCATATCGAGCTGCTTTATTTCATTTGATTACTCATGCTTACTCTAAAGCATTATTGTTTTTAGGATCTGGATCAATTATTCATTCAATGGAAGCTATTGTTGGATATTCTCCAGATAAAAGTCAGAATATGGTTCTTATGGGCGGTTTAACAAAACATGTCCCAATTACAAAAACAGCTTTTTTATTAGGTACACTTTCTCTTTGTGGTATTCCACCACTTGCTTGTTTTTGGTCCAAAGATGAAATTCTTAATGATACTTGGTTGTATTCACCACTTTTCGGAATAATAGCTTGTTCCACAGCCGGGTTAACTGCATTTTATATGTTTCGAATTTATTTACTTACTTTTGAAGGGCATTTAAATACTCATTTTCAAAATTACAGTGGAAAACAAATGGGAATGAGTCCCTTTTATTCAGTATCTCTATGGGGAAAAGAAGGCTTAAAAAAAAAATATATATATATAAGTTTATTAATAATGAATAATAATGAGAAGGCCTCTTTTTTTTCTAATTTTTCTAAGACGGTATACCAAAACCAAATTGATAATATGGTAAAAACCATCAACCAACCTTTTATTATTCATTTAAAAACTTGTAAAAAAAAAAGTTTTTT